AATGAGTTCAAATTTAAATTTAAGTAAATTTAAATTTGAACTTAAAGTATAAGGGGCGTATTCTAGGTTCTAAGGTCACTTAAAAAAAAGAATAAAAAAACTTATTTTCAAATTTTTACATATTCATTCAAAAAAAGTTATATGTTTTGACTGAAGTTAGATAATAGAGTTCTTTTTTTTATATATTATTTTTTTTATTATTAATTTATTAAAGAGTTTTTCAATGAATAAGTTACTTGAATTCTGAATCCGGAGATGGTGCAAATGCCAAAGACGATGGATTGCGTTCTTTTTCTCTATTTTTGTTCATACCACCTATACTATAATGATTGATAATTCACAAATTTTCAATTGAATTTTTTGATTCTTGTAACTAGTATTTTTATCTATCTCTATCTCTTAAAAAATTTTTTTAATTGAAACTTAGGGAAGTACTTTAGAAACATATGTATAAAAAAACATATTTTATTGAGTCCCTTCATGCCTACTATAACTAGTTATTTCGGTTTTCTACTAGCAGCTTTAACTATAACCTCGGTTCTATTTATTGGTCTAAGCAAAATACGACTTATTTGAAATTAATTGAATGAAGATTTTTTTATAAAAAGGAGTTCTGTGGTATTTCATATGTTCGATAGTTCCCTACCGGGTTAATTACCCAATTTTGATCATTGAGATTCGTCGGCAATACAGATTAAGAGCTAGGAATAGCTAGTACCTCTCTTTTCTCCCTTTAAAAAATGAAAATAAAAGAAAATTGAAATGATTGAAGTTTTTTTATTTGGAATCGTCTTAGGTCTAATTCCTATTACTTTGGCTGGATTATTCGTAACGGCTTATTTACAATACAGGCGTGGTGATCAGTTGGACTTTTGATTAATTAACATATCTTTTTTTACTTACCTCCTTCTTGCTTTCATATGCGGGAGGTCTAATTCAGATTGCTGCTCAATTATTTGCGAAAAGTGGAATTTTGACACAATCTAATAAACAAGAATTAAATCACGCTCTGTAGGATTTGAACCTACGACATTGGGTTTTGGAGACCCACGTTCTACCGAACTGAACTAAGAGCGCTTTTCTTGTTTTTTCTAAAAAACGAAAAGGCTATAAACTATAAAGAGGACATTCTTTAACCCGAATAGATTTTGTACGTATATACTATGATATAGTATATCATAAATTTCTGAATTATATGTATGTCCAATTTTATTAAAAAAAGATAGATCTAAAATAGATCCCTCGTTACTGCTCAGAAGAGCAGTAATAGGTAGGGATGACAGGATTTGAACCCGTGACATTTTGTACCCAAAACAAACGCGCTACCAAGCTGCGCTACATCCCTTTCAATTGGTTTACAGTGTCATTGTAGAGAATTCCTGCCTTGTTTTCCACATCCTTCTTCTTTTTTATTGGTTTATCAAATTAATTTCTTATTTTTTTCTCATATCAGATAACAAACATATAATAAAAAAATTACTTTTTTTACGAAAATTCTATCAATTTAAATTTTACATAAAAGGCGTTTCCATTTGAAAATGGAATCTATAAGATCGTTCTAGTAGACAATATTTCAATTCTAATTTTTAAAATGGGGGGGGGGGGTTACGTATACAAGAATTTCTTAACTACATGTACATCTGTAGTTATATATATTACTATATATAATGTAATACAATAAAGAAGAAAGAAGGAGGATTTCAAATGCGAGATCTAAAAACATATCTTTCCGTAGCGCCGGTACTAAGTACTCTATGGTTCGTTTCATTAGCAGGTTTATTAATAGAGATTAATCGTTTATTTCCAGATGCATTAACATTTCCCTTTTTTTAATTCTAGTTATTAACATCAGAAAGGGTGAAAAAATTTAGAGATACAATCAACGATCTGGGACTAATTATCCCCCCCACCTTTTTCTAACTTTTTTTATAATGAAGTAGAAAAAGGTGGGGGCGAAAGGTCATAAAAACGTGGGTTCAGGGTTTATTAATAGAACGAAAAAAAAGTGTTGCTAGGGAAACAGTATCCTACGAGATACTTAAAAAAATATTGTACAAAGATTTTAAATATAGTTTTCAAAAAATCATTGTATTGCTTATTATTTTATTTTTATTTAATTACTAAATAATATTCATTGCAACAAAATATTTCCAATTTTTTTTTAGTTAACAGCTTCTATTTTTTTTGGTTCTTGTTCTTTCTGGATCCTAAAAATAAAATAGAAGGTTGGGGTGAATCATAAATCCAAAGGAGGTTTCATGGCCAAGGGTAAAGATGTTCGAGTAACAATTATTTTGGAATGTACCTGTTGTGTTCGAAATGATATTAAGAAAGAATCGGCGGGAATTTCCAGATATATTACTCAAAAGAATCGGCATAACACCCCTAGTCGATTGGAATTGAGAAAATTCTGTCCCTATTGTTATAAACATACAATTCACGGGGAAATCAAGAAATAGATAAAATTGAGTACTTGTATGTCAACTGTTATTTTAAGAACAGGAATAATGATAGTATCTATATATATATTACATATATATAAATATAAACAAATAAATCAATAGAAATAAATCTAATCCTATATTCTTAATTCTATTATAGAATATAGAAACTCTATTCTATATAGAATATAAATAGAAATCGTTTTTATTTTGATCCGATCAAAATAGGATTTTAGAGATAAGGAATAAAAAAATTATGAATAAATCTAAGCGACTTTTTACTAAATCCAAGCGATCTTTTCGTAGGCGTTTGCCCCCGATCCAGTCGGGGGATCGAATTGATTATAGAAACATGAGTTTAATTAGTCGATTTATTAGTGAACAAGGAAAAATATTATCTAGACGGGTGAATAGAGTGACTTTAAAACAACAACGATTAATTACTATTGCTATAAAACAAGCTCGTATTTTATCTTTGTTACCTTTTCTTAATAATCAGAAACAATTTGAAAGAAGTGAGTCGACCCCTAGAACTACTAGCCTTAGAACCAGAAAAAAATAGACTTATTCTTCAATTGAATAACAATTCCAAACTGAAGGAATTAAAAAAGAGATTAATATTTTGTTCGAAAAATCCAATCAAGAATCAAAATTTGATTGTTACGTCTGTGTCTCTCAAAAAAAAAAATAAAAGAATCGTCGAAATAAAAAAAACTCTTTTTTTTAGCGACTATATACTCTCTGTTTTTTATAATACTAATTTCTACTCTACCTTCCCGAGCTCATTCTCCTTAGAACTCTATTTCAAATATTTTAGTGGGTTTCCTCCAACCCCTTATTTTTTGATCTCATTCGAAATCGTATAAAGACAACTCCTATTTAATAGAGCTATTTGTGCAAGTATTTTCCGATTAAGAAGTAATTGCTTCTTGTACAGATTGTGTATGAATCGGTTATAACTATAGAATACCCCCGTTTCATGAATTACGGCATTTATTCGAGTGATCCATAAACGCCGAAAATCTCTTTTTCTTTTACCCCTATCCCGATGAGCCGAAACTAAAGCTCTTATTCTCTGTTGAGTCATAGTTCGTGTAAGTCGTGAATGAGCCCCTCGAAAGCTGGATGCAAATAAACGAAGTTTTGTTCTGCGCCTCCGAGCTATATATCCGCGTTTAATTCTAGTCATTGAATAAATCAAACTTTGATGAATAACTAATTATTTTTTTAGTTATTCTTTTCCCCTTTACTAGTCTATTAATAACCACACGAATTATTCCAATGTATAAAAAAAAATTCCAATGGCTTTTGCTACTCTAACCTTCCCCACCACTATTTTTTGCTAGGTATTTTGCTTTGAAAGGAGAAATAGCCTTGATACTTAATATAAAAAATAGAATAACTACAAAAAGTAGTAAATATAAATGGATAAATAGTGGGTTCCATCGTTTATATGGTTACTTCTAAAACGGTGAGGTCCTCTCTATACACCGGAGCTCCTTCTTTTAATTAATCAATACTATTGGTAACTTGTACAATTCACATTCTTTGGCTCTACCCCATGAATATTCCAGTAATAGGTCTTTCACAATGAGATCCACTTTATACCGTAACGGTATTTCATTTTAAAAATTGATTTGGTCGTTTACCCTGTTAGTCCGTTCTTTTCTTTCAAGAGTGGAATCTTTTTAATAAAAAAAAGTAATTTCCCCCGCTTAATGGATAACCATTTGTTATCATTGGGGGTTTTCTAAAAAATGTAGTTGATTGGATTTGCACCAATGTAAACCATAAGTTTCAGACACAATAGAAGATATGAGCGATCTAGCTTTTTAAAATAATGAATCGAGTTCCTACATTATATTTTATTCAAAGGTCCTGATCCTTGATATTGAAAAAAGAATTTACTTTTTGTGTCTCAGTCTATGATCTAAACGAGTCGCACATACACCCGAGTACATGTTCCTCGTCGCTGAGGGCACCCCCGAAGCGCTGGGGATTTCGTGACATTTCGGATTGGCTGTCTTGTATTTCTAATAAGTTGTTTAATAGTTGGCATACGGAATCATATAAATAATGGGCTGGTTTAGATTGGTTCTAACCGACTAATTCTAAATTACTTCTCTTCAAGATTCTCTTCAATATAAAAAAATATATTGAAGAGAATATGAAACTACACCTTTAATCTAAAAAGATATAAAATTATAAATTGTAGATTTGCATGAAATCGCTCCTATTTTTTATTGAACCGCTACAAGATCAACAATTCCATGAGCTTGGGCTTCTGTTGCTGACATAAAAACATCCCTTTCCATATCTTCGGATACAACCCATATAGGTTTGCCCGTTCGTTGTACATAAACCCTTGTGATGGTTTCGCGAAGTTTTAGTAGTTCTTCCGCTTCCAAGATAAATTCTCCCGTTTGTGCCTCATAAAACGAACTAGCGGGTTGATGGATCATTACCCTGATGATATAATAGAAAAGGTTCTTATATTTCGCAGAACGAGGCGAGATAACCAAAAAAGCAGAGAAATTTGAAAAACCGTACAGGCTTTTTTTGTGCGTTGCATACGGCTCCACAATGGAATTTATGTTTTTTTGACCCTTCTTTTCGGCGAACGAAAACAAAATATAGGTTGTATTATACGCAGATCCATAAATGATCCAATTACCATCCTTCTTTTTTGTAGGAGTTAAAAAAATACTATGATGGTTCCGTTGCTTTATATATCATTTTTTTGATTCGTCTATGATTCAGCAATCCCAAAGTGTCTTTTTTAATATAAATTTTGTAAATAAGCTTCCGGTGTGAAAACAAAGTTTGTGACGCTGAGATGTGCCCGAATAGGTAAGATATCATTTTCAATACCCCCTCCTTATCTCATACTACTCTTTCAATATATAATCTAATTTTTTTTATCTCAAAAATTTCATATCGAATTCGAAGTGCCATGCTATTATTACTTAACTAATTCATATTTCCGGTGGCGAAGGCATAGTATTTTTTCTATAAAATTAAAAAACTCATTGGCGCCAAGCGTGAGGGAATGCGATACGTTTGGTAATTGCTCCTCCGACTAGGATAAAGGATGCTATTGAAGCGGCCAATCCCATGCATATTGTCTGTACATCGGGCCGCACAAATTGCATAGTATCATAAATAGCCATTCCAGATATTACCCATCCGCCAGGAGAGTTTATAAACAAATAAAGATCTTTGGTATCCTTTTCTATACTGAGATATATCATAAGACTAATAAGTTGATTCGAGATTTCGGTATCAACTTCTTGGCCTAAAAAAAATAATCTTTCTCGATAAAGTCGGTTGATTAGGATAAAATTTTATTCCTTAGGAGCCGTACAGGCACCTTTTGATGCATACGGTTCAATAAAAATTGTGAAAAAATCAATGTGTCGATTCCAACCCCCTTTTATTAGATATTATAATCCTATAATAAAACGCTTGATTAAGCCTGTCAGACTAACTTGATTCATTGATATTTTTTTTCATCGAGATTCAGTTGAAATGGCGATGGTTTTTTCTTGTTCCTGAACGGGCTTCTTCCTTTTTTATTCCATTTTTTAGGTTTATGCTCTACCCCGAGTAAAAGGAAAAATTTGCCCGATTTTTATTTGCACATATAGGACAAATGAACCAAATACCGCGTCTTTTTTTTTTTACTACTCTACTCCTTCTTTTTTTTTCAATTCATTTCTTTCACATGTCTTCTGTCAAATAGTCACTAAATTTTGAATTATATTATTTGATTTGATCAACAGTTTTCGATCACCCTGTTTAAATTTTTTTTATTTTTTAATATAAATTTTTATCATAATTTTGCATATCATAACAAGTAGTAATTATAAAAATATTATATATTAATTTATTAATTATCAATTGGGTTTTTGCTAAACGGAGCCTGGATACTTCATTTTATTAGTCCGATCACGTAAACCATAAAAATTTTTGATAATCTAATATCAATATAAATACTCCCTGCATTTAATTCCACTTTATTTTTTGCGCTTCGCATTACAAATTTTTGATAATTAAATCAATCTTTTTGGGCGAAACAGAGGATATCTCGATCGAGGGAGAAAATGGGAAAGTCCCGTATAGCCCAATATATCTGACAAGTCGCACTATATGTCAACCCAAGATGTATCTCCTTCTCCAGGACTTCGAAAAGGTACTTTTGGAACGCCAATAGGCATGAAATGAAAAAAAGAGAATGAAGTTCTCTATTTCACTTTGATGTGGAAACGTAAGACTGGGGTTTATTTTTTTAATAATATTATCCTTTTTTTCCTACTTTATTAATCATATTTACATTAATCATATTTAATACATAAGTTGAATAAGCTAAAATAAAATATAAAATAAAAGTAAAGTAAGAGAGAATGAATAAAAATAAAGGAAATTTTTTACGAACGGGCTTCTGAATGATGAACAACAATAGCTATCTTGGTTCATATTAAATAGGATTCACCCCCATTGCGTATTGGTACTTATCGGATATAGAATAGATCCGCTTCCCTTTTTTCCTATGAATCGAATTGTTCCATTATTACTAACAGAATAGAACAAATATTAATCCTTTCTCCGAAATAATTACCTAAAAAGGGGGGGTCCGTAGCATAGTTTTTTCCAATGCAATAAAGTTACATAGTGTCTATTTTTCGTTGATAAAGGGGTATTTCCATGGGTTTGCCTTGGTATCGTGTTCATACTGTTGTATTGAATGATCCCGGTCGTTTGCTTTCTGTTCATATAATGCATACCGCTCTGGTTGCTGGTTGGGCCGGTTCGATGGCTCTATATGAATTAGCTGTTTTTGATCCCTCCGACCCTGTTCTTGATCCAATGTGGAGACAAGGTATGTTCGTTATACCTTTCATGACTCGTTTAGGAATAACCAACTCATGGGGCGGTTGGAATATTACAGGAGGGACTATAACGAACCCGGGTCTTTGGAGTTACGAAGGGGTAGCCGCAGCACATATCGTGTTTTCTGGCTTATGCTTCTTGGCAGCTATTTGGCATTGGGTATATTGGGATCTAGAAATTTTTTGTGATGAACGTACAGGAAAACCTTCTTTGGATTTGCCTAAGATTTTTGGAATTCATTTATTTCTTTCAGGAGTGGCTTGCTTTGGTTTTGGCGCATTTCATGTAACAGGATTATTCGGTCCTGGAATATGGGTATCCGACCCTTATGGACTAACCGGAAAGGTCCAACCCGTAAATCCGGCGTGGGGCGTGGAGGGTTTTGACCCTTTTGTTCCGGGAGGAATAGCCTCTCATCATATTGCAGCAGGGACGTTGGGTATATTAGCGGGCTTATTCCATCTTAGTGTTCGTCCGCCTCAACGTCTATACAAAGGATTACGTATGGGTAATATTGAAACCGTCCTTTCCAGTAGTATTGCTGCTGTCTTTTTTGCAGCTTTTGTTGTTGCTGGAACTATGTGGTATGGTTCTGCAACTACTCCCATCGAATTATTTGGTCCTACTCGTTATCAATGGGATCAGGGATATTTTCAACAAGAAATATATCGAAGAGTTAGTGCTGGACTAGCTGAAAATCAAAGTTTATCAGAAGCTTGGGCTAAAATTCCTGAAAAATTAGCTTTTTATGATTATATTGGTAATAATCCAGCAAAGGGGGGGTTATTCCGAGCGGGTTCAATGGACAATGGGGATGGAATAGCTGTTGGATGGCTAGGACACCCCGTCTTTAGAAATAAAGAAGGGCGTGAACTTTTTGTACGCCGTATGCCTACTTTTTTTGAAACTTTTCCGGTTGTTTTGGTAGACGGAGACGGAATTGTTAGAGCCGACGTCCCATTTAGAAGGGCAGAGTCTAAATATAGTGTCGAACAAGTAGGTGTAACTGTTGAGTTTTATGGTGGTGAACTCAATGGAGTTAGTTATAGTGATCCCGCAACTGTTAAAAAATATGCTAGACGGGCTCAATTGGGTGAAATTTTTGAATTAGATCGTGCTACTTTGAAATCCGATGGTGTTTTTCGTAGCAGTCCAAGAGGTTGGTTTACTTTTGGGCATGCTTCGTTTGCTCTACTTTTCTTCTTTGGACACATTTGGCATGGTTCTAGAACCCTTTTCCGAGATGTTTTTGCTGGTATTGATCCAGATTTGGATGCTCAAGTAGAATTCGGGGCATTCCAAAAACTTGGAGATCCAACTACAAAAAGACAAACAGTCTGATGCAACATTGCTTTTTTTCTTATAGTTTCTGTTTGCGATTTTATTTAATAGGTAGGGTACTGTAGAAATCTTGATTTAAATCGCTGCCGTTTCTTTGATTCTTTCTTTATCCGTAGGGATACTCCCAAGTAAACAAAAACAAAACAGGTATGAAAGCTATAATTGTAAACCACAATCAAATTTATGGAAGCATTGGTTTATACATTTCTCTTAGTATCGACTTTAGGGATAATTTTTTTCGCTATTTTTTTTCGGGAACCACCTACAATTTCAACTAAAAAATGAAATAATTTGTCATTATCTTCATTGACGTAATCAGCCTCCAAATATTTGGAGGCTGATTACGTCAACTAGTCCCCGTGTTCCTCGAATGGATCTCTTAGTTGTTGAGAGGGTTGCCCAAAGGCAGTATATAGAGCATACCCAGTAAAACTTACAAGTAACCCAGATATAAAGATGGCGACTAGGGTTGCTGTTTCCATTATTATAGAATTGAAAGACCACAATGGATCTATGATAAGATCGTTTATTTACAACGGAATGGTATACAAAGTCAACAGATCGTAATGAATACAAAATAAGATTTATGGCTACACAAACTGTTGAAGATAGTTCTAGATCAGGTCCAAGAAGCACTACTGTAGGGAAGTTATTGAAACCATTGAATTCCGAATATGGTAAAGTAGCTCCTGGATGGGGAACCACCCCTTTGATGGGTGTTGCAATGGCTCTATTTGCGGTATTCCTATCTATTATTTTGGAGATTTATAATTCTTCTGTTCTACTGGATGGAATTTCAGTGAATTAGACTGAAAAGAATCTTGAAGTACTAGCTTTTTGTTCGATATAAAAAGTAAATTATGTAGGTCTAAAAATTTTAGCCTATTCTCCTTTGGTAGTTCAACCGCGAAATCTTTTTCTGCATTGTATATTTCCGGAATATGAGTGTGTGACTTGTTAGAATTGACCCTATGGATAGTACAGAGAGTGGGGTCTGTCATCTTTATCAAGATGGTTTTACTTCGTCGGATATTCATTCAAGTATCTGGAGCACGAAATAGATCAAATAGATCACAAAGCATTCGAACTATGATTCATACTTAATACTCAGACCTCGTAGCCGGACTTCTTTCCGTTCTATCTTATAAACTTTAATAAATCAAAATATTTTTCTACTTTTAATAAACTCTTATTTGGATCAAAGGACAAGCGCTTCTTTGTATTTTCTGTTTTTAGTCATTATAATTTTTTGATTGAATAAGTGATGATCCAACGGTTCTCACTCAGTGAACTTTGGACTTTGAAGGTTTCATTGAATTATCGTGGTT